CGAAAAATGCCATTGCCAAAAAGTGACAAGGTAAAATTTCCATTTCTTCATGAAAATGAATGTCCCTTTTGAAGCCAGAATGGATCTTTTTTGATACCTAATATAATGCATGAAAGGTTCCTTGACCAACCGCGGGTTTGCCCCCAAATCCTTAATCTTAACAAAGACGTTCACAAGACGTTCTATTTTTATATAGAAATAGATTCGTTCAAGAAAAACTCCAGAAGATGTTGATCGTAAATGAAAAGATTGGTTACGTAGAAAGACGAAAATGGATTCATATTCACATACGTGAGAATTATATAAGAATAAGAATAATCTTTTATTTTTTTTTGAAGAAGGGGAACTGGCTTTCTTTGGAATAAGAAGACTATTCCAATTACAATATTCATTGAGAAAGACTCGTAATAAATGCAAGGAGGAAGCATCTTTTACGCAATAGCGAAGGATTTGAACCAAGATTTCCACATGAACAGGGCGAGGTATTACCATATCTAACACAAAATTAAAATGTGAAAAAGTGTCCTCGAAAAAGGGAAATATTGAATGAATTGATCGTAAATTCTGAGATTTTCCTATCTTGTTCGTTTCCCCTTCTAGACAGGATAGGAATTGTAAAGAAAATGGAATTTCGACAATAAAAGCAAACCCCTCTGATATGATTTGAGAATACAAATTCTTGTTGCGCCCCCAAAATGGATTTTGGTTAGAATCATTAGGAGAAATCAGAAAATGATTCTGTTGATACAGTCGAGTAATTAACCGTTTCACAATCAGTAAACTGGATTTATTGTCATAACCCAGATTTTCCGACAAAATCAATTTACTCAAAGCACGATTATGAGCAAATGCATAAATATACTCCTGAAAGATAAGTGGATACAGGAAGTCATGTTGTTCAGATCTCTCCAGCTGTAAATATCTTTGGATTTCCTCCATTTGAAATTCGATTTGAATTAAAGGTAGAAGATTAGGGGGGTTATCAAATGATACATAGTGCGATACAGTCAAAACAAGGTATTCTGTAAAAATCGATACCTCGGGGACAGATAAACTAATCAACAGATTCTCTACCCTCTCCCTTTTCCATCCATTTCATTTAATTCGTCTATGTTTGTGTTATAGAATAACAAGATGGTTAGAAATCTTTTATTTTTTAAACCGAATCGCTCTTTTGATTTCGGAAAAAACTTTCTTTATCAATATACTGCTTCTTTTACACACGCATCTTCAGTCCATAATGGAGAATGTCAATAGTTAGGATTCATTAAAAAAAATAGAATCCACTCGTGGAGTGATAAGTGCTTCCCGTATCAGGCACCAATTTATTTTTAACGTCTAGTTAGATCGGGAAATTATTCAAATTAAGAACAGAAGCCGGTTGCTTTTTCTTTCTGATAATTAATTGAAGCCACAGGGCTCCTATCCATTTATTCATTCGACCCAACTTTCTTTTGTTCCGTTCCAAGAATTTGAAAAAGGTTTTATACCAATCCGATAAGAATGAAATATCCTCAGAACTCTCTATTGATACGACATGCTATTTTTTCCATTTATTCCCTTTCAGGATCAGTCGCGGTCTTCCAAAGTTTACCAAGGTTACGGACGAATTCGTCACTTCATCCAAATGTGTAAAAGATTCTAGCCGCACTTAAAAGCCGAGTACTCTACCGTTGAGTTAGCAACCCGAAAAAAACAAACATAGATTAAACAAAACCTCAACAAAGGGTGTATAGATACAATCAAATTCAATTAAATTGATTTTAAACAAAGAGAAAAAAAGATATTATACAAACTAATCAAACCTATGAGTTAACAAATCTAACAAAAAAACAGATTTGATAATGGATTCAAAACATAAAAATGAAGTGATTCGACGAAAATACAAGAAATTGTCAGATAAAATAAAAGAAAAAAAAAGATACAGCATTGTGAAAATGGATAGAGCATCTCTTATGTTATCTAGCTTTCTTTCAATCAAAAAACCTCTTGTATCAAAGAAAACATCATTTGAATAAGATAAAGTAACAAAACTATGGGACAAAAATAAATAGACCCGGATCGCTTATCACGATGAATTATATTTGTTCAATACACTGTTGTCAATATAAATGTTGAGAAAAGAATACATTGGAAAAGAGAAATTACATGAAATAAAATCCTTTTTTAAATCCTTTGAATTTCAATTTCACAATGAAATACAATAATATTCAAAATTGTCTTGGATTGACACTACATATCTAATCTACATAGATAGAAAAAGTATAAATCGAAGAATAAAAAAGGAAGAATTCAAAAAAAGTATCGGATTTTTTAGTCCCTAATGCTAATGTATTTGATCAATCCAAGTGGACTAAGCAAAGTAGATTCCTTGTTCTTGCTTAGTCGAGTTCCAATGAAAACCACACAATTAAATAAAGGAAATGCGGAAATTTGATATTTATAAGATCAATCAATTTGGTCATTCTAGACCATACCATAAGATTCGACAGAATCTATGATAAATAAATATGAATACGGAAGAAAAAAAGAAAAAGGGGGGCAAGTAGAAAAAAGTTAGACAAAGTTATATACAAGTCGCTGCCCCCCCCCCTGGTATTTCTTTAATTGAATTTCATTTGATTAGGCGGAAGTTCCTTAAAAACTTCGGCTTTCTTTAAAAGATTCTGAACAGTTCCCGTGGGTTGAGCACCCCTTTCAAGGAAATATAGAATAAGAGGAACATTTAAAAAAGTTTGATTCTTCATTGGATCATAAAAGCCCACCCTTCTAAGATCTTTTCCTTCTCTTCGGGATCGAACATCAATTGCAACGATTCGATAGATGGCTCATTGGGATAGATGTAGATGAACAATACCCCCCCTAGAACCGTATAGGAAGTTTTCTCCTCGTACAGCTCGCGAAAAAATGATTTGATTCGAAGTTTTGTCTATATATGCAATTCTAATAAATTAAATGACAAATGCGCCCATAAAATAAATTAGACTATGATTTCAGTCTTTTTTTCTTCCTGAAAATGAAAAATAAACCATTCGTACTCATAACTCAAGTTGGATAACTCTCAAATAGTTCAAAGGAAAAATCTTTAGTCAATTTCATTTATTGAGTCGTCTTTACTCCCTTTTGTTTGTCTCGTTTAAACCATTTCAAATTCTATTTGGATTCTTTAGTCCGATCCAGTTATTGAGACGATTGAGACAATTAAAAGGGTGTTTCCTTGTTCTTAGATCCTTTCCTTACTTTTAATCATTGGGTTTAGACATTACTTCGGTGTTTCTTAATTCTTTCAAAATAAAATGGCAGCAACATACCCCCTTTTGATTTCTTTCGATCAAAAAATCCTATGGACAGTCGATTCCCGCGTGATACACTTTGAATCGAAAAATTGGAATCAATTTCAACAAGTTTTGCTTTTGAATTGGAAACTTGCTCGAATTGGATCCTTTCGATTCCTATATATGTTCGATATATTTACGAAGTTGTTCCTCCAATTGATTGGCATTAACCCTAGATCCTTGCCCCCGAGAAATGAATTAATACTTTCTATTCGAGCTCCAGCGTGCACTATTTACAACCCAACAAAAAACGAAGGGTTCGGGTGTAACAGAACAAACAATGTCGAGCCAAGAGCACCCTTATTCCTAGACAAATCAAAAATGGTGGATGTAAAAATCCACAACGGATCGTGTCCTTCAAGTCGCACGTTGCTTTCTACCACATCGTTTCAAACGAAGTTTTACCATAACATTCCTCTAATTTGGAACCGGTATGAAATTGATTCAATTATGGAATCATGAATAGTCACTGGTTCAGCTGTCCATAGACATCGTAATCTAGACGTTTCTTCTATATATGAATATATGATATGTGGAACTATTTTTCTGAAAAAGTCTTAGCAAGACGGCATTTTTAACATACATAAATAATATATAGATCCGAGAAAAAAATAGAAATAGAGAAACGAATAACTTTTAACTTTTTGAATCTGCATCTTCAAGTGACTCAATAGGATAGATTAAATGATTTCTTACTTTTTCAAAGCTTCCACGTACAAGGAATCTTTCGAATTGAAAAGGGTTCCCATTTCTACATCATTATTATTATTAAATGGAATTTGAAGAAAATTGGACAATAAGCATCACCTTTTATCTTCATAGGAGGATCGGTCGTTCTTTTTGAATTGACTCATCACTGATTGAATTTCAAATATAAATTTGAAAGGGGAGGTTCTTCGTATCTATCAGATAGACTGAACAATTGTCACTGTTATAGATATTCTAGATTATCGAATATCTATAATTTTAGTTTAAATAATTTAAGGATTACAAATCTTTTTCACAAAGAACCAAAAATTTTCTTGTCATTGAAATAGAATGATACGTAACATTTATATAATTATATTATACGATTGATATGTATTTGGTTTAAATGGGGTTGAGGAATATTGACTCTTGTGAGAAAGTGAATACAAAGGGATAGGATAAATCACCCCTGCCTCAAGCCTTAAATAGATAATAGATTTCTAATTTTTCATTCGAGTCAAACACGAAATACCTAAATCAAATTAGATTCAAAGAAAAAACATCAGCTCCATAACATATTTCTATATAATATGGAACTTGATCATTTATTAATGAAATTCGAACAGACACAGATATTCAAATTAATATGGATTAACTCCTACCCACTCCCCTATTTCTTTCTATAGTAATAATGGAGCATAAAAAATGGACTGCGCTGGGACGGAAGGATTCGAACCTCCGAATAGCGGGACCAAAACCCGTTGCCTTACCACTTGGCCACGCCCCATTTCAATTTCTAATCGACACTAAGAAACAATAATATTGGTATTGCTTGTTTGTCAACTCGAGTCCAAATATCTATAGATCTATAGAATCGATTGGTACTAGGATTTTGATACATATAGATATAGAATTCAACTTAATTTATTGATCATTACATAGAATTCAATTAAGATATTGTATGAAAGTATGATTTCTTCTATCCTCCTTTGAGAATTGGAGGATTTTTGGTTGGGTGTATTCAAAGAAAAAGAAGGGTTTTTGTCTACCTTACTTACTTTCTTTTTACTTATAGCAAAAACGCAACCAAAATGCAATTATCTCCAATAACAAAATGTCTGTTATGCTTAATATCCTTAGTTTGATCTGTATTTGTATTAATTCTCCCTTTTATTCGAGTAGTTTTTTCTTTGGCAAATTGCCCGAAGCCTATGCTTTTTTGAATCCAATCGTGGATGTTATGCCAGTCATACCTTTGTTTTTTTTTCTCTTAGCTTTTGTTTGGCAAGCGGCTGTAAGTTTTCGATGAGATCCTGAATAATAATATCCTAGAAAATGTATGATTTCCTCGATAAAAAAATTCTAACAATTGAAAAAATAAGATAAGTTTTAGAGTATGAACCCTCGATTCACACGCTGAAATTCGTGTATAGTCGACAAAACCCAGGCTTACCCTCAATTTCCTCATTTTTGACCCCTTTCCAGTGAAAGACCCTAACCCTATTAGGGTCTCCCACAATATAATATCTAATTTGGATATAAACCGAAATTTGGGTTAATAAAAAACAAATGAATTTGTGACAATGCATTTCTAGAAAAACCCCATTTCTTTAGGATATGTGGTAGAAAAATAGAAGATCTATTCTCTTTTTTTTTTTTCAAAAAAACCATCTTGGAGATTGTGTAATGCTTACTCTGAAACTCTTCGTTTATACCGTAGTGATATTTTTTGTGTCTCTCTTTATCTTTGGATTCCTATCTAATGATCCAGGGCGAAATCCTGGACGTGAAGAATAAAATACAGGGGGTTTTCCTTGGTTTTAGTTAATTTTCAAATTTTCTTAGGATTTTATCTATTCTACACGTTTCACTAAGATTTTCAAAATTTCAAAAAAACCAAATAAATTCATCAACGGAAAGAGAGGGATTCGAACCCTCGGTACGAATAACTCGTACAACGGATTAGCAATCCGACGCTTTAGTCCACTCAGCCATCTCTCCCAATTGAAAAAGATAATTACTACATTACACATAATGTAAAGAATCTTTCTTCTTTCTCTATTCTATTATATATATATAGAGATCCATAAATCGGGAATTTCCTTTATCTAAAAGATGGGCTCGACCGCCCGAACAATCGAACTAAAAAAAAAAAAAAATCAGCAAGACCCTTTTGTGTTGATTTTGTTCGAAAGCCCTTCTTATTCTCATGGCCCGGCCCGGTCAGTACCTAGCCGGGCTCTTTTTTTTGTTCCAACGAATTATAATGATTTATCTGATATCTCATTTGAAAACAAAAAAACTTTTGTTATTATATTATTATATGCAATTGAATATTTTATATTCAAGCAACAAAAAAAAAAAGAACAAAGACTATTTACATTCTTTTTCTTGTTATATTTTACCTAACTCAAAAAGAAACTATCGATTCTTCCACCATTTTAATTTTGATCTCCCCGCAAAAAAGTGCAACGTTCTCGTTTTGATGATTCTTTGATGATCCTATCTTGATCATGCTCAACGATCTTGTTCGACAAAAGATCCATTTGTATACAATAATCATATTGTAGCGGGTATAGTTTAGTGGTAAAAGTGTGATTCGTTCTATTAACCGTTAATAGTTAAAGGGTCTTTCGGTTTTATTCATATTCCGACCAAAAACTTTATTTCTTAAAAAGATTTAATCCTTTACCTCTCAATGAGAAATTCGAGAAAAAAATACGAATTCTCGTGATTTGTATCCATGCGTCACTTATAAATTGAAAAGTTGGATTATGAAATTGCGAAACATAATTTTTGAATTGGACCAAAAATTCCAATTGAATAAGTATGAGTAAAGGATCCATGGCAGAAGATAGAAAGTCCATTTCGAATCGTAACTAAATCTTCCATTTTTTTTCTAAAGAAATAAATTGGAGCAAAACAGCTATTCAACGACGACTTTGGTTTACTAGAGACATCGACATATTGTTTTAGCTCGGTGGAAACAAAATCCTTTTCCTTAGGATCCTCTCAAATAGAAATAGAGAACGAAGTAACTAGAAAGATTGTTAGAATCACCTTCTTCTAGAAGGATCATCTAGAAAGCGATTCATTTTGTTTGTTTGTATTCAAACAAAAAGCTGACGTAGGTGTTATGGGTATCTTTTTGTTCATTTTGTTCACATCTTAGATCTATGAATTTACTCATATTCCATAAAGGAGCCGAATGAAACCAAAGTTTCATGTTCGGTTTTGAATTAGAGACGTTCAAAGCAATGAATTGAACGTCGACTATAACCCCTAGCCTTCCAAGCTAACGATGCGGGTTCGATTCCCGCTACCCGCTTATTTCCTTTTTTCTAAATATTCTATTCGAATTCTATTCTAGAATAGATAAAATCTATTTTAATTACGATTAGTGAATCATTGAATATACAATTCCAAAAATGATCTCACATATAATCCTATTTTTTTTGTTTTCAATTCAAGAAAAATA